TCTCAAAATTTTATATTTATAGACCCGATTACTTCATTTATTTATTCACTTAATCTTTTTCTATCTATTTTATATATATCAATACAATTTATATCAATAAAATATAAATAGATTTTTGTCAAAGACACTTTTTTATATTTTTATAGTAACAATAATAAATTTAGTATCAATAATAAATTTAGTATGATATAAATAGAACAAAAGAGGAAGTAGCAAAGAAACAAAAAGGTTATACAAGGCTATATACAAATCATCCACATTTTTTTTATTTCATTAATTGAATTTTATTTGTTGATTAGGGCGAAGTTCCGTAAAAACCCCCGCCCTTTTTGAAATATCATGAACAGTTCCTGTAGGTTGAGCACCTTTTTCAAGGAAATATAGAATAGCAGGAACATTTAAATAGATTTGATTCTTTATCGGGTCATAAAAACCCACTTTACGAAGATCTCTTCCCTCTCGTCGGGATCGAACATCAAGTGCAACGATTCGATAAATGGCTCATTGGGATAGATGAACAATACTCCCCTCCCCTAGAAACGTATAAGAAGTTTTCTCCTCGTACGGCTCGAGAAAATTCTAAATTATGTCTATGTATAGAATCATAATATCAAATAGATCCATAAAATCATCAAATTCATTATATTATTGATTTTAGTTTAAATACTTTTTCTTAGTCTTCCCCCCCCCCCCAAAAAAAAAAATTATTTGTATCCTCATAACTCAAGTTGAATAACTCTCAAATAACTCAAAAGAAACCTTTTAGGTATTAAATTTATTGAGTGGTCTCTAACCCTTTTTGTCTGTCTCCTTTAGAATCTATTTTGATTCTTAAATATGATCTGGTTGTTGAGACAATTGAAAACGGTATTTCCTTGTTCCAGGATCTTTATCTTTGCCTTGAATCATTGGGTTTAGACATTACTTCGGTGATCTTTAAATCGTTTCAAAACGGCAGCAACATACCATTTTTTGTGATTTCTTTCTATCAAAGAATCATATGAATGGTTGATTCCTACGTAATACACTTTACTTTTGATTTGATCAAAAGAGTTTTACCAATTCCAACAAAATAAACTTTTAAATTTTATCGAATTGGATCCTTTAGATTTATATATCTAAAATATACTTACGAAGTTGTTCCAATTTATTGATCGATACTAACCTTAGATTCTTGCCCTTGAGAAATTAATCAATACGTTCTACTCGAGCTCCATCATGTACTATTTACATGGCAACACTCTCAAAAATGAGGGTTCCAGTGGAACAGAACAAATAATGATGTCGAGCCAAGAGCACTTTCGTTCCTATATAATATAAAAAAGTGGTGGATGTAAGAATCCACAGCTGATCATGTCCTTCAAGTCGCACGTTGCTTTCTGCCACATCGTTTTAAACGAAGTTTTACCATAACATTCCTTCAGTTTGGAACCAGTATGTAATTGATTCAATTATGGAATCGTGAATAATCATCGGTTCGGTCTAATAATCTATACTTTTTTCTTCTATATGAAGAATGGATAATGTATGACGAAGTCTCAACAAGAATTCAATCAATTTCACCCCATTGTTTATAATTTTTTTTAATTATAACTAACATAACATGAATAAATAAACACGAATAAACAAATTATTTTGAATCTCTATCTTCAAGTAACGTGATAGGATAAATTCAACAATTTCACACTTCTTAGAGTACCAAGAACTCATAAGAAATCATTAAAAAGATTTAATTGATTGAATAGTTTCCTACCCTATATCATTATTTGCATAAGGTTTTACAGTAAGTACCATTCGCTTTTTATCATCATTAAGAGAAAGATAAATCCATATTGGATTAAACCATCAATGATTAATAAAAAAAAAAAGACTGATGTAAGGAAAGATTGAAGATTTAGGTTGTTATTTTTTCATATTTCATATTGTAAAATTCAGTAATATTTTCAAAATTTCGTTTCATATGCGTGTTATTTGAACTCGATTAAATTTGTGAAAAAGATATGATTAAAAAAAAAAAAAAAGAAATAAGAATCACATTCTATAACAATATTATACTCTTAAACGGAAGACTGGTCGAAAAGACAATCTTTATTTTGATATATTTTATTATGATATAGATTATGATATAGATATATATTTTATTTTTTATTATAGATTAATAAAATTATAGATTAATAAAATGATCGTGGGTCAGGTATGTTCTGGGACGGAAGGATTCGAACCTCCGAATAGCGGGACCAAAACCCGTTGCCTTACCACTTGGCCACGCCCCATTTCTAGTCGACACTAATAAATACTAATATTGGTACTGGTTGTTCGTCAACTCAAGTCTAAATATCTATTATCTATAAAATAGATTACTAGAATTTTTATACATGTAGACGTAGAATTAAACAGAATTTATTGATCATTACATATAATTCAATTAAGATATTGTATGAAAGTATGGTTTATTCTATTCTCTTTTGATTTGAGAATTGAAGGATTTTTGATTGGGTGAGTTCAAATCAAAGAAAGTTTTTTGGTCTATCTTATTTTCTTTTTATTCATTTTTCTTTTCTATGAATAATAAAATATTTATAATAATAAAATAATTTATAATAATAAAATAATAAAAAACTCAATTTATTAATAACTCAATCAAAATAAATAAAATACAATTATCCTCAAGAACAAAATGTTTGTTATGCTTAATATATTTAGTTTGATCTGTATCTGTCTTAATTCTGCTCTTTATTCAAGTAGTTTTTTCGTCGCCAAATTGCCCGAGGCCTACGCTTTTTTAAATCCAATCGTAGATGTTATGCCAGTAATACCCCTGTTTTTTTTTCTCTTAGCCTTTGTTTGGCAAGCTGCTGTAAGTTTTCGATGATATCTTTAATTTAATAATGTCTAGACAAATTCATGATTTATTGAAAAAAAAAAAAAAAATTCAAAGAAAAGAATTGATAAGATCAGATAAGTCTTACACCCTCAATTCAAATATTGAAATTCTTGTACAACCGCGAAAAATCTGGATCACCCCACTTTATTTCTTGGTGTCAAAATAAAAAATCAAAATAGTAGGGTATGCGGTATAAAAACGGAGAATCTATTCTCTTTTTTACTAAAAAAAAATCTTGGAGATTATGTAATGCTTACTCTCAAACTATTTGTTTACACGGTAGTAATATTCTTTGTTTCTCTCTTTATTTTCGGATTCCTGTCTAATGATCCAGGACGTAATCCTGGACGTGAAGAATAAAAGATAAGGTTTTTGTTTTCCTTGCTTGATTTAAAAATGTTCTTAGTAGGATTTTATCTATTACACATTTTTAACTATTAAAAATAAAAAGAGCTCGCGAAAAATTCGAAAGAAAATACCAAGTCATCAACAAAAACGGAAAGAGAGGGATTCGAACCCTCGGTACGAAAAACTCGTACAACGGATTAGCAATCCGACGCTTTAGTCCACTCAGCCATCTCTCCTCCCAATTGAAAAAGGATAATACTATGTTACATTATAAAAAATAAGGATTGAAAGAGCCCTTCATAATATTTTTTTTTTCATCCGAGAGTGCTTTTTAGTTCCACGGCCCGGCTAAGTACTGACCAGGCCGGGCCCGCCATTTATTGTTCCAACGAATCATAAATAATTTTTTTTTTATTTGAAAACTAAAATACTTGCTTGTTATTACGATTGGAAAAATAAAAACTCTTTTGATTTCTATGATATAGAATCAAATGATATCGAATCAAAGTGTCGTTTCTTATCTTAATTTTTTATATTTATTTTCTTCATTCCTTTTATTTTAGTGAAAGTAAATAAATAACAAAAAGGGAGCTGTGGATTCTTGCACAATACATTTTCATGTATGTTATGGCTTAAGTAGTTTTGTCGAGACGTCTAGGTCAAAAACCTCCGGCAAAAAAACACTTGTTATTTAGTTTTAGTTATTGAAATTTAATGAATTCTCTTTTCCGAATCTCATTGGGTTCTCTGATACAACACGTAAACGCTCTAATTTTCATGATTATTTTATGATCCTATCCTTTCTTTTTACTCTTTTAACTTTTTATTACGACCCATTTTCTTGTTCGACAAAAGGTTCATTTATATACAATAATCGGATTGTAGCGGGTATAGTTTAGTGGTAAAAGTGTGATTCGTTCTATAATCCTTTATATAGTTAAGGGGTCTTTCGGTTTGATTAATATTTCATTCCGACCAAAAACTTTATTTCTTAAAAGGATTTAATCCTTTACCTCTCAATGAAAAATTCGAGGAAGAATATACATTCTCGTGATTTGTATCCAAGAATCAATTAAAAATTGAAAAATTGGATTATGAGATTACGAAACATAATTTTTTTTTTTATTAGATCAATACTTCTAATTGAATAAGTATGAGTAAAGGATCCATGGATAAAGATAGAAAGTGGCTTTCGAATCGTAACTAAATCTTTAATTTGGAATTTGTATTACGGAAATTGAAGCAAAATGGCTATTAAACAATGACTTTGGTTTACTAGAGACATCGACAAATTGTTTTAGCTCGGTAGAAACAAAATGCTTTTCCTAAGGATTCTCTCACATAGAAATAGAGAACGAAGTAACTAGAAAGGTTGTTATAATAGAATCCCCCTCTTTTCTATAGGGATCGTCTAGAAAGCGGGTTGTTCTGAATACATTCAGACAGAAAAGCTGACATAGATGTTATGGGTGGAATTTTTTTTTTTCGTTCATGTCTTAATATAGGAATTTATACATCTTCCATAAAGGAGCCGAATGAAACCAAAGTTTCACGTTCAGTTTTGAATTAGAGACGTTAAAAATGATGAATCAACGTCGACTATAACCCCTAGCCTTCCAAGCTAACGATGCGGGTTCGATTCCCGCTACCCGCTTTTACTTTATTTTTTTATTAAATTAATAAGAAATTAATAAGAAATAATAAAAAAATAGAATTAAATATTTTGAGATTTTTATTATTTTATAAAAAATTTTATGAATATAATTAA